TTATGAATAAAATATGAATTGATTTTAATCTGAATTACCCCAACTAATTCAATTAAAGTTTAAATCTAATAAGATAATTAATTATGAATAAAATATGAATTGATTTTAATCTGAATTAACCCAACTAATTCAATTAAAGATATAAAATGGATTTTATCCTAATTTTTATTTTAAAATTTTATAATAGTTTGATTCTGGCTATTTTATAAGTTTCTTAAATCCATTATATGAACTTTTATAAATTATTAATTTTCAGTAATGAGTATTAAAAAAAGTTTTTCTTTCTTTTAGGAATTTAATTAGATGTGATTAATTTTGTGCCAGCATTCGCGGTTATACAATTAGGTCAAATTTATATTTAAGATTTTGCATATTTATAGGTTTAATAATTTATTATTTAGGTGAAATTTATAGTTTATTTTATGATTTGTTAGTAGTTTTATGATAAATCTATATTGAAACTAGGATTAGATACCCTATTATTTAAGACGATAATTTATTATTCTGAATAATATTAGTTAAGTTCTTTAAAACTCAAAGAATTTGGCGGTTAATTGTATTTCTAGAGGAACCTGTATTTTAATTGATAAACCACGATTGTTTTAACCTTTAATTTATTTGTATACCTCTATAATTTGGAATGTTTTATAAGGACATTTTCTTTTTTTTTGAAAGATTATATGTTAGGTCAAGGTGCAGTTTTTTTAAGGTAAATATGGGTTACTTAAATTTTATTTATTATCATTTAATTTTAATGTTATTTTTTAAATTGGATTTAGAAGTAATTTTATATAAATATTTTATATGAATATTTCCCCAATTAATGTACATATTGCCCGTCACTCTCAATAATATGAGATAAGTCGTAACAAAGTAGATTTACCGGAAGGTGAAGCTAGAAAGTCAGATTGTAGCTTATATAAAGTATATTTTTTACGTTAATATGAAAATTTTAGTTGTTCTATCTGATGAGAAATTTTTATTTTTTATTGTAGATTTTTTTCTTATTTTATTTTTTTTAAGTATATTATGAATTAATTTATTTTATTTTGTTAACTGAATAGGTAATTTTAAACAATTTTTAAGTATTTATAGTACCTTTTGTCTCATGGTTAATTTATTTAAATAAGTATTTTTAATTCCCGAATCTAAAAGATTTATTTTTAAAATTTATTATTATGTTTCATAATAATTTATAATTTTTTAATAGTAATTAAAAGTTAGTCGTTTTTTGTATATCTGGTTAATTATTAAATGAATTTAATTCAGGATTTTTTTTGTTAAATTTAATTTTTTAGATTAAAATCTAATATAATTTTGGATAAGCTGAATTTTTGTTTAAAATTTTTTTACTTAAATTCTTATTTTAGTTCTAATATTGTGCATAAAGTTTTTTATAGATTATGGATTTTATTTTTGATTTTTTTTTATTTATTTTTATAGTAATTTTTTATAAATAATTTATATTTATTTTTATTAATGATTAAATTAGTATAATTTTTATTTAGTTTTTATGAACTAGGCAAGGCTTAATATCCAACTGTTTATCAAAAACATTTTTTTCAGAATTAAATTGAAAATAATCTCTGCCCAATGATAATTTAAATGGCTGCAGTATATTGACTGTACAAAGGTAGCATAATAATTAGTCATTTAATTGATGACTAGAATGAATGGGAACATGAGATTTTAACTTTATTTAAATTAAGATTAAAATTTAATTTTTAGGTAAAAAAGCTTAACTTTTTTATCGGGACGATAAGACCCTATAGAACTTAAAATAAATTTCTAATAAGTATTTTTAGTTTTTTATTATAAAGATTTTTTTTTTATTGGGGTGATAAATAACTTTTTATTACTTTATTTTTTTTTATCATTATATATATGTTTTTTATGATCTTGAGTTTTAGATTGTAAGTAAAAGTTACCTTAGGGATAACAGCGTAATTTTAATGGTGAGTTCACATTTATATTAAAGTTTGCGACCTCGATGTTGAATTAAGATAAAATTAGGGGGTAGATTTTCTTTGTTGTAAGTCTGTTCGACTTTTAATTTCTTACATGATTTGAGTTCAAACCGGTGTAAGCCAGGTTGGTTTCTATCTGATATAGATTTATTTTCTTTAGTACGAAAGGACCAAGATAATCAATTAAAATTGAAATTTTTAAATGCTAATTTGGCAGATTTATGCCTTAAATTTAGAATTTAATTAAATGATAAAATCATATTTAGTAATTTTTATTTTGTCCTCAATTTTATTATTATTATTCGTTTTAGTTTCTGTTGGGTTTTTTACCTTATTGGAACGCAAGGTTTTAAGTTATATACAAATTCGTAAAGGCCCAAATAAGGTAGGGTTTGTAGGGTTGTTGCAACCTTTTAGAGATGGTATAAAGCTTTTTTTAAAGGAGCAAGTTTATCCTTTAAATTCTAATTTTTTAATTTATTATTTATGTCCTATTATTATATTAATTCAATCATTGTTTATTTGGTGTTTATTTCCTTTTTATTTCAATTGTGTCAGCTATTCTTTTGGTTTATTGTTTTTTTTATGTTGTTCATCTTTGAGTATTTATCCTACAATTATATGTGGTTGATCTTCAAATAGAGTTTATTCTATATTAGGGATAGTACGTATGGTTTCTCAGGTTATTTCTTATGAGGTTTCTCTTTCTATTATTTTATTATGTTTTTTTATATTAGTTAATAGTTATAATTTAATGAATTTTTATAGGTTTGAATATTGAAGTTGATTTATTTTTATTTCATTTCCTTTATTTTTTTGCTGGTTTTCTTGTGCTTTGGCTGAAACTAATCGGACTCCATTTGATTTTTCTGAAGGTGAGAGAGAGCTAGTATCTGGATTTAATATTGAGTATGGATCAGGGGGTTTTTCATACTTGTTTATTTCTGAATATTCCAGAATTATTTTTATTTGTATATTAACAACCTTAATTTTTCTTGGTGGGGATTTTTACAGGTTTTTTTTTTATATAAAAATAATTATTTTATGTTTTGTATTCATTTGGTTACGTTGTACTTTTCCTCGATTTCGATTTGATAAGTTAATGTATCTTGCTTGAAAATGTTATTTACCAATGTCCCTAGGTTATTTGATTTTTTTTTTTTTAATTAAGTTATTAGTCTTTTATCATTTTTTTTTGTTAAGTTATTAAAATCTTTCTATCTTATATTTTCAAAATATATGCTTTATTTAAGCTAAATAACTACTTAATTATTAAATCTCAAATTTTTGTAATAATAGGGTCAAAAATAAAATAACTAAAATATAAAACAGTTAAAATTAAGCCTGTTTTTGTAAAAGGTAATTCTACCGGCTTTGCACCAATTCATGTTAATAGAATTACTGTTGATACGAATATTCAAAAGTTAATTTGTCTTATAGGGTAAAATTGAATTCCCTTGAATTTTATTTTTATTGAAAATGGTAAAATTATTAAAATAATAATTGATATGAATAAGGCAATTACACCTCCTAATTTGTTAGGGATAGATCGTAAAATTGCATATGCAAATAGGAAGTATCATTCTGGTTGAATGTGTACAGGTGTAACTATTGGGTTAGCAGGGGTGAAGTTATCAGGATCTGATAGTAAAAATGGTTCTATTATATTTAATATAAGAATTATAGTTAATGTAACTGAAAAACCCATTAAGTCTTTAATTGAAAAGTAAGGGTGAAATGGAATTTTATCAATATTTGAATTTAACCCAATTGGGTTATTAGATCCTGTTATATGAATAAAGAATAAATGAATGATTGTCATTATAGCAATAATAAATGGAATAATAAAATGTAGTCTGAAGAATCGTGATAGTGTAGGATTGTCTACTGCGAAACCCCCTCAGATTCAGTTTACTAATATTCTACCAATATAAGGGATGGCAGATAATAAATTTGTAATTACTGTTGCTCCTCAGAATGATATTTGACCTCAAGGTAAAACATAACCTAAAAATGCAGTTGCTATTGTTATTAATATAATTAATATACCTACCGCTCATACTTTAATGTATTTATATGATCCATAATAAATTCCTCGTCCTGTATGTAAGTATAAACAGATAAAAAATAATGAAGCCCCATTTGAGTGGATTGTCCGTATTAATCATCCATAATTTACATCTCGTATGATATGACTAACTCTATTAAATGATATTTCAATATTTGAGGTATAATGTATAGATAGTAAAATTCCAGAAACTAGCTGAATCATTAAGCATATTCCTAAAATTGACCCAAAATTTCATCAGATAGATAAATTTAGAGGGGCTGGTAAGTCAATTAGTGAGTAATTAATAATTTTAATTATAGGATTTCTTTTTCGTAATGGTTTATTCATAGGTTTTTTTTCGTATAGGGCCTTGATGTAATTTAACAATTTTGTTAATTACAATTATAGTTAGAAATAGAAATACAACTATAATAATAGTAATGATTATTGATTTTTCATTATATAGCTTAACTATTGAAATTAATTCTTCTGATTGATAAAGTAATATATTTAAACTATCACTTATTTGTGTTTCTATGAGTATTTCTTCTAAAATTAATATTAATATAATTAATAAAATAGTTAAATTTAAGTTTAATTTAAATTTTTCATTTGATGCAATACTACATATGTAAGTAAATAAAATTAATAAACCTCCAATTATTATTAGAAATGTAATCATTATAAATCATGATGTATTTATTATTTTATTTAATAAAATTGTTATTAAAAATGTTTGAGAAACTAGTATAACTCCAATTGATAGAGGGTTAGTTAAAATTGTAATAATAATTGAATTAATAAGTATAATTTTTATAATTAATATTTTGATATCAGTATATATTTTATATAAAATATTAATTTTGGAGATTAAAGATATAAATTAATTTATTTTACTGATGTTTTAAAGGTTTGCCTAATTTAAGTTTACAAAACTTATATTTTTATTAAATTATTAAAACTTATGAATATATTTATATATGTTTTAATTTTCATATTTAGATTAATTTCTGTTATTTATATCCGAAAGCATATTTTATTATGTCTAATGAACTTAGAATTTGTTATTTTAACTGTTTTATTAGTTATTTTTAACTTTTGTTTATTATATAATTATAATTTTTATATTTATATTTTTTATATAACTTTTTTTGTTTGTGAGGGTTCTCTTGGATTATCTATTCTTGTGTCCATACTTCGCAACCAAGGTAATGATTATTTAAATTCTATTGTTTTATGATAAAAATAATTTTACTAATGTTATTTATGATTCCTATATTTTATTATAAGTTTATATGATTTATCAGTCAATTTATTTTCTCCTTTTTAATGTTAATTATTTTTTCTTATTCTTGGAATTCTTTCTTTAGATCAATTTGTTATGGATTTGGGTTTGATTATATTTCCTATATATTAATTATTTTAAGTATTTTAATTACTATTCTTATGATTATATCAAGAAATATAATTTTTAGTATAATGAATAGTTCTACATTTTTGTGTATTTGTATATTTTTATTGTTTTGTTTATTAATTGTTTTTTCTACTTTGAATATATTAATAATATATTTATTTTTTGAATTAAGATTAATTCCTTTACTTTTTATTTTGTATGGATGAGGCTATCAGCCTGAGCGACTTAGAGCAGGGTTATATCTTTTTTTTTATACTTTATTTGCTTCTTTACCTTTATTTTTTGTTATTTTAATTTTGTATATTAATTATGGGAGAATATTTTTTTATTTTGATTTCAAAAATACTTTCTTGTTTTATATCTATTTTAGTATAAATATTGCTTTTATTGTAAAATTGCCTGTTTTTATGTTTCATTTTTGATTACCTAAAGCTCATGTTCAAGCCCCTATTTCTGGTTCCATAATCTTGGCAGGTGTATTATTAAAAATAGGAGGTTATGGTATTATTCGATTTATATTTATTTATGAATATGTTTTTATATATTATAGTTTTCTTTGATATTCTTTATCTATCTTAGGCTCAGTAGTCGTTAGACTGGTTTGTTTAATTCAGGGGGATATAAAGTGTATAATTGCTTATTCTTCTATTAGTCATATATGCATAACTCTTATAGGTTTATTGACTATAACAAAATTTGGACTTATTGGGGGTTTAATAATGATAATTAGTCATGGGTTGTGCTCTTCTGCTCTTTTTTTTTTAGCTAATAGTTCGTATGAGCGTGTTTTAAGTCGTAGGTTTTTTATTAATAAAGGTTTAATAATATTTATGCCAAGAATGACTTTAATATGGTTCTTATTTTGTTGTTTTAATATAGGATGTCCACCTAGATTAAATTTCTTAAGAGAAATTTTTCTTTTTAATTCTATATTAATATATTGAGGTGATTCTTGTTTCTATGTGTTTTTAATTTCTTTTTTTAGAGCATGCTTTTGTTTTTATTTATTTAGTTATAGTCAGCATGGAAAGTTTCATAATTTATATTGTTTCTCTTCTGGCAGGCTACGTGAATATTTAATTTTATTTGTCCATTTGTTCCCCTTGATTTTTTTTTTATTTTCTTTGAATTTGATTTTATTATAATTTAAGTAGTTTATTAATTAAAATAAAGAATTGTGATTTCTTAGAAACCTAAGGTCTTAAGTTTTGATCAAATTTAATTTTTATTTTTATTGATTTATTATTTTTTTATTAATTTCTTTTCTTTTTTTTTTTACATGTCTATATTTTATGATTTTTGATTTAACTATTATAATAGAATGGAAGTTATTAAGTTTAAATTCTGTTTCTCTATATTATACCTTAATTTTAGATTGAATTTCTTTGTCTTTCTGTTTTGTTGTAACATTTATTTCTTCAATAGTTTTGATTTATAGAATAGAATATATAGGATATTCAACTAATTCTAGAGTTCGTTTTTTATTCATGGTAATTTTATTTATCATTAGAATAATTCTTATAATTATTAGTCCTAATTTGATTAGAATTCTTTTAGGATGAGATGGTTTAGGTCTGGTTTCATACTGTTTAGTGATTTATTATAGGTCATTAATAAGATATTTAGCAGGTATAATTACTTGTCTGACTAATCGTGTAGGTGATATTGGCTTGTTAATTTCAGTTTGTTGAATAATATCTTTTGGTAGATGACATTTTATTTTTTATAAAGAATATTTTGGTGATTGTTTATTTTATATAATTTTTATTAGCTCTTTTACTAAAAGAGCTCAAATTCCTTTTTCTTGTTGATTACCAGCAGCTATAGCTGCTCCTACCCCAGTGTCGTCTTTAGTACATTCTTCAACTTTGGTAACTGCTGGTGTTTATCTTTTAATTCGATTTTTTTATATTATTAGTTACCTAAATTTTTATTTTCTATTTGTTAGAATTATAACTATGGTTTTTTCCTCTTTTTGTGCTATTTATGAATTTGATTTAAAAAAAATTATTGCTTTATCAACCCTAAGACAATTAGGGTTGATAATGAGGTCTTTATTTTTAGGATTGTTGAATTTGTCTTTTTTCCATTTATTAAGACATGCAATGTTTAAGTCTCTTCTATTTTTATGTTCTGGGATTTATATTTTTTATATAAATGATAATCAAGATATTCGTTTAATAGGTTCTATTAGTTTTATGATACCTTTTACTTCTTCTTGTTTTAATATCTCTAACTTAACTTTATGTGGGATCCCCTTCTTATCTGGATTTTTCTCTAAGGATTCAATTATTGAATTTATGATAATGTCAAAGATTAATTTATTTTTAATACTAATTTATTATATAAGTTTGGGTTTAACTTGTTGCTATAGCTTTCGACTTTTTTATTATTCTATAGTTAAAAATTCTAATTTTGTCAGATTTTCTTTTATTTTTGATGAGTTAGTTTTCATGAAGTTTAGAATTTTGTTATTAACTTTTTTTTCTATTAGTTTTGGTTCAATTTTTATATGACTAATAAATTTTGATTTCGATTTTATTTTACTCCCAAAAAATTTAAAGTATATACCTATATTAATAGTTTTTTTAGGGATTTGATTAGGCCTAGAATTTACTAGATTAGATTTTTATCTACCAAAATATTTTTATTTAATGAATGGAAACATATGATTTATAACTAATTATTATTTATATCTATATAAAATTAGTTATGTTTATTCTTATTTTATAACCAGAAATTCTTTATTATGAGGAGATTATCTTGGGGCTGAGGGTATTAATTTTTATATTTTAAAATTTTCAAATTATTTACAACATTATTCAATAAGAAGAATGAAAATTTTCTTATTATCATTTGTAATTTGATTTATTATTTTAATTTATCATTATAACTTAATTTAGAGTGTAGTATTGAAGATACTAAAGTGACTTTTGTCTATTGATAATCTATAAGATTTTAGTCTTTTTTTTTAGTGAAAGTAAAATATTTTTATAAATTATATAGATAAGAGATAAACGGAGTCTAACCGCTTTAGAATTTAGTTAGAAGCTATTTCTTTGGACTTTTCTCTTTTAACAGGATCATAGATCTAATTTTTCATTAACAATGAAATGCCAAAACTGGCTTCAATTAACACAAGGAGTTTTCCTAAATTTAGGTCGAAACTAAATGTAAATTATTTTTACTTCAGTGTTAAGATTAGTTAATAAAAACACCTTTTGAATGCAAATCAAATATTATAATTAAATATAATCCTAGGAAGTTCATTTTAATATCCCATTGTACCATTCGTGGTATAAGCCTATAATTAAGATTATAATAAAAATTAGAGAGGTAATAATTCATGTTAATATGATTGAGTTATATATTGTTATAATTAATGGTAGGATAATAACAATTTCAATGTCAAAAATAAGAAATAAAATTGCAATTAGAAAAAAATGAATTGAGAAAGGTAGCCGTTTATATCTTATAGGATTAAATCCACATTCAAATGGCCTAGATTTATGTATATCAATTAAGCATTTTTTTCTAATTGCAATGATTAATATTGTCAGTCCTATAGACAATACTATACAGATAATTAAAAATTTGATATTAAAGTATATTATTCATTTTAATTTTTTAAATCCTTCAAGTTGGAAGCTTGCTATACTTTATATAATAAATGAATTAACCTCCTCATCAATAAATTGAAATATATAAAAATAGTCAAACTACATCAACAAAGTGTCAGTATCAGGCAGAAGCTTCAAATCCTATATGATGGTTATTTGAAAAATGAAGTTTAATTATTCGAATAAGAGAAATTGTGATAAAAATTGTTCCGATAATTACATGGATACCATGGAATCCTGTTCTTATGAAAAAAGTTGATCCAAAAACTGAGTCTGAAATGGAAAATGGTGATTCAAAATATTCATATAATTGTAAAATTGAAAAGTATAAACCAAGAATTACTGTTAAAGTTATCCCTTGAATTATTTGATAATAATTTTTTGTTAGAATTGCATTATGGGCTCAGGTTAATGTAATTCCAGAACTTAATAATACTATAGTATTTAGTAATGGGATATTTATGGGGTTAAATGACTTAATACCTAAAGGGGGTCATTGTAAACCAATTTCAATAGTAGGAGATAATCTTCTATGATAGAATGATCAAAAAAAAGAGGAAAAAAATAAAATCTCTGAAATAATAAATAAAATTATTCCTCATTTTATTCTAATTAATACCTTTGAGGTATGAATACCCTGGAATGTGGATTCACGTGTGACATCCCGCCATCATTGTAATATTGTCAGTAAAATAATAGTAATTCCTATAATAAATAGGTTTAGGTTATAAAAATGGAACCATATAACTATTCCTCTTGTAATGGTTATAAGCCCAATAGAACCTACAATAGGTCATGGTCTTTTGTCAACTATATGGTATGGGTGATTATTCATTTCTAAATTTCTCTTGAGTATAAATTTATTAATGTTATGAATACATATGATTGAATAATAGCTACAGCTAATTCAAATAACATTATTATGATAAATAGAAATATTAATATTGTTATAAGTGGTATTCTATTATTATTACCTAATAATGATATAAGTAAGTGACCTGCAATTATATTAGCTATAAGTCGAACTGCTAATGATCCTGGACGAATTAAATTTCTAATTGTTTCAATTAGAACTATAAAGGGTATTAAAATTGAAGGAGTTCCTGTTGGAACTAAGTGTGTAAATATGTTATTGGTTTTATTTATTCATCCAAATAATATTAATGCTAATCATAATGGTACTGCTAAGGCTAATCTAAAAGTTAGATGAGAAGAAGAGGTGAAAATGTATGGTAGTAAACCTATTAAATTATTAAATATAATTAAAATAAAAATTGAAATTATGATTAATCTTGATCCTTTAAGATTTATTAAAGATTTAATTTCTAAATGTATCTTTTTTAAAGTAAATTTTAGAATAAGAATAATTTTATTATTTACTACTCAATAATTTTTTGGTAATAAAGAAATGAAAATGAATGTTCTCATTCAGTTTAATGATAATAATCCTGTACAAGGGTCAAATACTGTAAATAGGTTATTTATCATGATCAATTAAATTGATTGCTTTTTGAAATTAATTTTTCATTGTAGTTATAATCTGAATAGAAAAAAACCAATGTTATTAAAAATAACAATGTTGTTATGAATAATAGTATCATTATTAATCATCAAATAGGTGATATTTGGGGCAATAAAAATTATTTTTTAAATATCTTTAATTTGACAAATTAATGTTTTAATAAACTAAATTTTTCATTAGAAGTATTTGTTAATATACTATATATTGGTTTAAGAGACCATCACTTACTTTAAGTTATCTAATGTAATACTTGTTTAATCAATTAATAAATTTAATCATCTTAACTCTCTCAATTACAATGGGCATAAAGCTGTGGTTTGCCCCACAAATTTCTGAACATTGACCATATAATAGTCCTGGTCGTTTGATAATTAAACTTCCTTGATTTATTCGTCCAGGTGTTGCGTCAATTTTTAGCCCAAGGGATGGGATTGTTCAAGAATGAATCACGTCACTTGATGTTAATAATATTCGAATTTGAATATTATAAGGTAATACCAACCGGTTATCTACATCAATCAATCGAAATTCATTCTCTATTAAATCATTAGTTGATTTTATATAGGAATCAAATTCAATTATTTTGAAATCTGAATATTCATAGGATCAGTACCACTGATGACCAATACCTTTAATTGTGACTAATGGATTCCTAATTTCTTCAATTAGGTATAAAATCCGCAATGAAGGAAGTGCAATAAAAATTAATAATACTGCTGGAAGGATAGTTCAAATTAGTTCAATATATTGACCTTCTAGAAGAAATCGATTGATGTATAAATTTAAGAAGGATGAAATTATTATGTATCTTACTACAATTGTAATTATAAGTAAAATTATTATTGATTGATCATGAAATATAATTAATTCTTCTATATTAGGTGAAGATGCATCTTGAAATGACAATTTTCAATTAAAAATTTCTAAAAAAATAAATTTATTTATATATGAATCTTAAATTCATTGCACTAATCTGCCATTTTAGAATTATCTACTTAAAATAGGCAATTCATTGTAAGAATGTTCCTTTGGTGGAAAATTTTGAAGTCATTCAATTGATCTTAAATTGTTAAATGAAAATATAATAATACGTTTAGAAATTATTCTTTCTCAAATAATAAATATTAAAATTATAACTCCAATTAAAGAAATAATTCTTCCTATTGAGGAAATCATGTTTCAATTTGAATAATTGTCAGGGTAATCTGAATATCGACGAGGTATACCTCTTAAACCTAAAAAATGCTGAGGGAAAAAAGTTATATTAACTCCTAAAAATATAACAAAGAATTGAATTTTTAGTCATTTAGGGTTTAGCCTTAAACCAGTAAATAAGGGGAACCATTGAATGAACCCGGCAATAATAGCAAATACAGCACCTATAGATAGAACATAATGAAAATGTGCTACCACATAGTATGTATCGTGTAAAATTACATCAATTGATGAATTTGATAAAATAATCCCAGTTAATCCACCCAAGGTGAAAAGAAAAACAAATCCGGAAGATCACATTATTGAGATAGATATTTTGGAAGATACCCCGTGTATTGTTGCCAGTCAACTGAAAATTTTAATTCCTGTAGGTACCGCAATAATTATAGTGGCAGAAGTAAAGTATGCTCGAGTGTCAACATCTATACCCACAGTAAACATATGGTGGGCTCAAACTACAAACCCTAGTATTCCAATGGATATTATTGCATAAATTATACCAATGTAACCAAATGATTCATTTTTTCCTCTTTCTTGATTAATAATATGTGAAATTAACCCAAAACCGGGTAAAATTAAAATGTAAACTTCTGGGTGACCAAAAAATCAAAATAAATGTTGAAATAAAATAGGATCTCCACCTCCTGAGGGATCAAAAAAAGATGTGTTTAGATTTCGATCTGTTAGTAATATGGTAATTGCCCCAGCAAGAACTGGTAATGACAGTAAAAGAAGAAATGCGGTAATAAAAACTGATCAGACAAATAAAGGGGTTTGGTCTAAATTTATTCCAATAGCTCGCATATTAATTACTGTAGTAATAAAATTGACAGCTCCCAGAATTGAAGAGATACCTGCTAAGTGTAGTGAAAAAATTGCTAGGTCCACTCTAGCACCAGAGTGAGCAATATTAGATGATAAGGGGGGGTATATAGTTCAACCTGTACCTGCTCCTATTTCAATTAATGATCTAATTATTAGGAGTGTAATAGAAGGGGGCAACAACCAAAATCTTATGTTATTCAATCGAGGGAAAGCTATATCTGGAGCACCAATTATTAAGGGGACTAGCCAGTTTCCAAAACCTCCAATTATAATTGGTATAACTATAAAGAAAATTATAATAAAAGCATGTGAAGTTACAATTACATTGTAAACTTGATCATTTATTAAAAAAGCCCCAGGCTGGGCTAATTCGATTCGAATAATTATTCTTATTATTATTCCTACTATACCTGATCAAATACCAAAAATAAAATATAAAGTTCCAATGTCCTTATGATTTGTTGAAAATAATCATTTATTCATTAAAGTGTCTGAATATAGGTAATAAATTGTAAATTTATTTATGAGAGGCCCTCCTTTAATATTAATCTTATAGTTTAAAATAAAACATTAAATTGCAAATTTAAAATTAATAATATTTAAGATTTACCTTTAAAGTATATTTAACTTTGAAGGCTAATAGTTTGATTAACTTAAAATCTTATATTATAATTTTAGTAAACAGAAAAAAAGAAATTCCTATGAATATAGAGATAGTTAAAATTAGCTCACTTTTGAATAAAAAAATTTTTATTCATTTTATATTTAAACAGCTTATCAGTAATGATAAATACATTATTTGTAAATAGTAATATGAAATAATTAATGAAGACAAAATTATAATTGTAACTAATAATATATTATCTAAATTAATTAAGTACTCAATTACTATTAATTTATTGAAAAACCCAATTATAGGAGGGACTCCTGCTATTGAAAGAAAAACAATTCAGATTCTAATTTTATTGAAAAGAGAAATTTCATTTATTAAAAATTGATTTGTATAATTTAAATTTAAGTATTGGAAAAAAACCCTTAAAGATAACAATATGAAAGAATACACTAATATATATATCGTCCAAATATATGTTATATTTACGCAAGAACAGATAAATGATAAGTTAAAAATAGAGGAGTAACCTAAAATTATTCGAAATGATATTTGGTTAAATCCTAAAATTGATCCTACTAGTAAAGAACAAATAATTCCAATTCTTAAATCTAAATTAAGATAATTAACAATAATAAAAGGTGCAATTTTTATAACTGTTAATAAAATTATATTGCATATATAACTTATACCATTTATAACAACTAATATTCAGTTATGAAAAGGGCTTATTCCCAATTTAATTATTATTCTAGCTAGAATAATTAAAGTTGAATTAATATTATTTAATATTAAAATTAAACCTAAAAGTAGTATTGAAGAACTTAATCTTTGAATTAAGAAATATTTTATTATGCACTCTGATCTTAAATAATTAAATCTTGAAAACAATGGTAAAAATGACATTATGCTAATTTCAATCCCCGACCAAATTATAAATCAATTATTTGAACAACTTGAAACTATAACCCCAACAATTATAGTTCTAGTAAATAATAATTTTGTAGAATTTAAATTTATTAAAAAGAATAAGATTATCTTATATATTTAGGTTATGAGCCTAATAGCTTAATTTAGCTTATCTTTTTAATCTTAATTGTGAATTAGTGTATGATGCACATAAAATTTTGATTTTTAAAGATGAGTTTAATTCTTAAATTTGCAGTAAAGGTAAAATTTACATGTTTTATTCTATCAAAATAACCCTATTTTCAGGCACTTTACTTTTAATTTCATTCTTTAATCTTAACCTTAGGGAAAATATTAAATATTAATTTCATATAATATATTAATAATATAAGTTTATATTTTATTAATAAATCTACCCTATACATATAAGGGTAGATTTATTATATAATAAAATTTAAATAATATATATTAATAATAAATTAAATATTAATTTCATATAATATATTAATAATATAAGTTTATATTTTATTAATAAATCTACCCTATACATATAAGGGTAGATTTATTATATAATAAAATTTAAATAATATATATTAATAATAAATTAAATATTAATTTCATATAATATATTAATAATATAAGTTTATATTTTATTAATAAATCTACCCTATACATATAAGGGTAGATTTATTATATAATAAAATTTAAATAATATATATTAATAATAAATTAAATATTAATTTCATATAATATATTAATAATATAAGTTTATATTTTATTAATAAATCTACCCTATACATATAAGGGTAGATTTATTATATAATAAAATTTAAATAATATATATTAATAATAAATTAAATATTAATTTCATATAATATATTAATAAT